GTCTTTTATCGGATATCAAAATTGATCCAATTTATACCTAATTCTTTTATTATGATATTACGATCAGGGTACAAAAGAAGAGAAAATCAATGAATTCAAGATTCAATCTGCTCTCTATGAATGAGATAAAAACAGAAGAATCAGGAACAGCATAGAGTTTCCATTTTTTTAGCACACGCAATTGAATGTTCAAAAAGGAATTCGCAAATCTTTTTTTGGTAGTAGAATCTCTAAGATACAATGGGATTGCGTACGTATATAGTCATAGGACTAATCTTTAGGAAGTACCTGCCGATATAGCTATCTAGCTATCCGTATATAACATCTTTTATCATAATTGAACTTGGTGCAACATAGGTTAGGTCACACTCTACCATAATGTCTATCTTCTATTCATATTCAATGAAATATTCAAGCACGATGATCCTATATAGGGATATGTGCATAAGAAATAGACCCGGGCTCGGTATCCACGTATAAAAATTTCTGTTCTGGGGTTTACATATACACATATATTTTCTTATAATTAGAATGATTCTAATTGATAATGATTAGTCGTAAATCAATTGGATTTTGCATCCATTAAGGGAATACAAATGGAGATACAAATTGAAGAGCTGTTCGCTAATTCAAAGTAAGAAAAGTAAGTAAGAGTAAAAGAGTAATAAGTAAATAGTTAATGAAGTAAAGAGTGAATTATTCTAAATTGCCCTGCATTTTACAGTCTGTGACCGGGGCCGGGAATCTTTTCACTTTTCTATAGATCTATCGAATCTATAGAAAAGTGAAAAGAGAAGGTAAGTTTTTAAGCGACGCGTGTTTTGAGAGAAAATCAATCGAAGAAAAGAATAGAAAAAGGATCCAATAAAAAAGAGGAATTCTTTTTTGGAAAAGGATAAGTACAATGGGATTCAAGATCAAAAAAGAAAAGAAATTAAGAAAGTAAAAAATTCAAATCAAAACAAGATTAGGAGAGGAATAGAAATAGAATAATAATAAATAGAATTCTAGAAATTCTAGATATAATATAAGGAATCTAATTATAGATAGATTCTAAGGAATCTAAGTATATATATCTAATAGAAATATCTATAAGTTCTTTATTTCTTTATCTATTTTGGATGGGATTTTTTGGCGGCATGGCCAAGTGGTAAGGCGGGGGACTGCAAATCCTTTATCCCCAGTTCGAATCTGGGTGTCGCCTGATCAACAAAAAAAATACTTGGAATTTCTGAATCCTGTTGATCGAACTTGACGAATTCTTGCCTCGCAAAAGCATAGGCAAGGGCTAGGTCTGTCGATACTTGATTTTGAGAACTCGTAGGGCCTATAAAAGACTGTCATCTTTTTTCTCAAAATCTGGGTTCTGAGTGTGGCTAAAACAGGTACCAAGAAATCTGAAGCAACCCAATCTTATTAATGATTGGTTTGGGCTATTCTGAATTGAATCAAATAAAATAAAGAGTGAGAATTCATTCTGGGCATCAGAACTATGAAAGTAAGAAATCGGAAATCTTGGTATCCAAAGGTTCCTAAGAGACACTCCATTTTGGTTACTAAGGTTGAAGAAAGGATTCTAAAAAAGATTATAAAGACTCCCTAATTCTTTTACACTATAACTATAACTTTCTTAATATTGAGGTAGTGTCTACTAACTCTGTCTGCGATGAAATTAGATTAGATAGGCTGCTGGTAAATTCATTTAAGAATTGTGGGTGGAAAGAACTGAAAATACTTTGTATCCAGACTTACTAGAGGCTCTTAGTACTGCTCATAAATTGAATAAGAATGGTTGAATGGCTCTTCTTTTTTTTCTTATATTCTTATATCTTCTATTTTCTTTCATTATATTCTATTTTTATTTGATTTCTATTTGTATATTTTAGTTGATTTTTTCTTATTCTATTTTCTTCTTTTTCCAATTCTTCCTATTTCAATAGGATTCTATTGAATAAGAAATATAGGAACTCTTTATGAGTGGATTCATGAAATTGTTTCATAAAGAGCCGTAAGTAAGAATCCTATTTTGACTCTGCACCATTGATTCCACTATGATTATGAATCAATAATGGAATAATTCCTTCATTTCATAGAGATAGGGGACATCATTCACATGGATATAGTAAGTCTCGCTTGGGCTGCTTTAATGGTAGTGTTTACATTTTCTCTTTCGCTTGTAGTATGGGGAAGGAGTGGGCTTTAGAGCTAGGAATATTACTAATTTAGTACTTTACTGAAAAATCTACTTGTATCAATTGTGATTGTTTTGCGAAAGCTTAAAAAAAACTTGACTTGCTTTAGTTTATCTATATCTATATATTATTTATTCTATATATTAGTAGTATTAGATTTCTCTTTTCTATTGAAGCCTCTATTTCATATTTTTCTTTTATTATTCTATTTCTAGAATATATTATATGGTATTTATATGGTCTATTCCCGTACTAATCTTCCTACATTAATTATTTCGATGGGCCCCCGGATCCATATTCATAAGCAT